AAAAAAAGTTCTATGTTTTGACTGAAGTTAGATAATAGAGTTATTTTTTTTATGTATTCTTTTTTTCTTATTAATTTCTTAAAGAGTTTTTCAATGAATCAGTTACGTGAATTCTGAATCCTGAGATGGTGCAGATGCCAAAGACGATGAATTTAGTTCTTTTGATCTTTCTCTATTTTTGTTCATACCACCTATAATTATTGAAAATTCACAAATTTTCAATTGAATTTTTTTTATTCGTGGAACTAGTATTTTTATCTATCTCTTTAAATTTTTTTTTTAATTGAAACTTAGGGAAGTACTTTAGAAATATATGTATAAAAAAACATATTTTATTGAGTCCCTTCATGCCTACTATAACTAGTTATTTCGGTTTTCTACTAGCAGCTTTAACTATAACCTCAGTTCTATTTATTGGTCTAAGCAAAATACGACTTCTTTGAAATTAATTGAATGAAGATTTTTTTATAAAAAAGGATTTCTACGGGATTTCATATGTTCGATAGTTCCTTACCGTGTTAATTACCCAATTTTGGTCATTGAGATTCATCGGCAATACAGATTAAGAGCTAGGAATAGATAGTACCTCTCTTTTCTCCCTTTCAAAAATGAAAACAAAAGAAAATTGAAATGATTGAAGTTTCTTTATTTGGAATCGTCTTAGGTCTAATTCCTATTACTTTGGCTGGATTATTCGTAACTGCTTATTTACAATACAGACGTGGTGATCAGTTGGACTTTTGATTAATTAACATCTCTTTTTGTTGACTGACCTCCTTCTTGCTTTCATATGCGGGAGGTCTAATTCAGATTGCTGCTCAATTATTTGGGAACAGTGGAATTTTCACACAATCTAATAAACAAGAATCACATCACGCTCTGTAGGATTTGAACCTACGACATTGGGTTTTGGAGACCCACGTTCTACCGAACTGAACTAAGAGCGCTTTTCTGGTTTTTTCGAAAAAAACAAAAAGGCTAGAAATAAGAGCAGTAATAGGTAGGGATGACAGGATTTGAACCCGTGACATTTTGTACCCAAAACAAACGCGCTACCAAGCTGCGCTACATCCCTTTCAATTGGTTTACAGTGTCATTGTAGAGAATTCCTGTCTTGTTTTCCACATCCTTCTTTTTTTTTGTCTCATATCAGATAACAAACATATATATAATTCAAAAAATTACTTTTTTTTTACGATACTTCTCTCAATTTCCATTTTACATAAATAGGCGTTTCCATTTTTAAATGGAATCTATAAGATCGTTCTAGTAGATAATATTTTAATTCTAATTTTGAAAACGGGAGGATTACGTATACAAATACAAGACTTTCTTAACTACATGTACATCTATAGTTATATATATTACTATATATAATGTAATACAATAAAGAAGAAAGAAGGAGGATTTCAAATGCGAGATCTAAAAACATATCTTTCCGTAGCACCGGTACTAAGTACTCTATGGTTCGGTTCGTTAGCAGGTTTATTAATAGAGATTAATCGGTTATTTCCAGATGCATTAACATTTCCCTTTTTTTAATTCTAGTTATTAACATAAGAAAGGGTGCAAAAATTTAGAGATACGATCAACGATCGGGGACTAATCCCCCCCTTTTTTTTTCTAATTTTTTTTAGAATTAATTAGAAAAAAGGGGGGGCGGAAGGTCATAAAAACAAGGGTTCAGGATCCAATTAAATTAGTAATAGAACGGAAAAAGTGTTGCTAGGTAAAGAGTATCCTATGAAATACTTAAAAAAAACATTGTACAAAGATTTTAATTTAAATAGAGTTTTCAAAAAATCATTGTATTGCTTATTATTTTCTTTTTATTTAATTACTAATTAATATTCATTGCAACGCAATATTTCAGAAATTTTTTTAGTTAACAACTTCTATTTTTTTGGTTCTTGTTCTTTCTGGATCCTAAAATGAAAATAGAAGATTGGGGTGAATCATAAATCCAAAGGAGGTTTCATGGCCAAGGGTAAAGATGTTCGAGTAACAATTATTTTGGAATGTACCAGTTGTGTTCGAAATGATATTAAGAAAGAATCCGCGGGAATTTCCAGATATATTACTCAAAAGAATCGGCATAACACCCCTAGTCGATTGGAATTGAGAAAATTCTGTCCCTATTGTTATAAACATACAATTCACGGGGAAATCAAGAAATAGATTAAATTGAGTGCTTGTATGTCAACTTTTATTTTAAGAATAGGAATAATGATAGTATCTATATATTATTACATATATATAAATATAAACAAATAAATCAATAGAAAGAAATCAATAGAAAGAAATCGAATCCTATATTCTTATTTATATATAGAAATAGAAACTCTATCCTATAATAGAAATAATAGAAATAGAAATCTTTTTTATTTTGATCCGATCAAAATAGGATTTTAGAGATAAGGAATAAAAAAATTATGAATAAATCTAAGCGACCTTTTACTAAATCCAAGCGATCTTTTCGTAGGCGTTTGCCCCCGATCCAATCGGGGGATCGAATTGATTATAGAAACATGAGTTTAATTAGTCGATTTATTAGTGAACAAGGAAAAATATTATCTAGACGGGTGAATAGAGTTACTTTAAAACAACAACGATTAATTACTATTGCTATAAAACAAGCTCGTATTTTATCTTTGTTACCTTTTCTTAATAATCAGAAACAATTTGAAAGAAGTGAGTCGACCCCTAGAACTACTAGCCTTAGAACCAGAAAAAAATAGACTTATTTTTCACTTAAATCATAATTCCAATCTGAAGGAATTAAAAAAGAGGTTACTTTTTTGTTCGACAAATCCAATCAAGAATAAAAATTTGATTGTTACGTCTGTATCTGTCATAAAAAAAAAAGAAAAGAAAAGAATCGTCGAGAAGAAAAAGAATAACTCTTTTTTTAACGACTATATACCCTCGGTTTGTTTTGACGACTTTTTTTATAATACTAATTTCTACTCTACCTTCCCCGAGCTCATTCTCCTTAGAACGAACTCTATTTCAAATATTTTAGTGGATTTCTTCCAATCCCCTTATTTTTTGATCTCATTCGAAATTGTATAAAGACAACTCCTATTTAATAGAGCTATTTGTGCAAGTATTTTCCGATTAAGAAGTAATTGCTTCTTGTACAGATTGTGTATGAAGCGGTTATAACTATAGAATACCCCCGCTTCGTGAATTACGGCATTTATTCGAGTGATCCATAAACGACGAAAATCTCTTTTTCTTTTACCCCTATCCCGATGAGCCGAAACTAAAGCTCTTATTCTCTGTTGAGTCATAGTTCGTGTAAGTCGTGAATGAGCCCCTCGAAAGCTTGATGCAAATAAACGAAGTTTTGTTCTACGCCTCCGAGCTATATATCCGCGTTTAATTCTAGTCATTGAATAAATCAAACTTTGATGAATAACTAATTCTTTTTAGTTATTCTTTTCCCCTTTACTAGTCATTAATAACCAAACGAATTATTCCAATGTATAAAAAAAATTCCAATGGCTTTTGCTACTCTAACCTTCCCCACCACTATTTTTTGCTAGGTATTTTTCTTTGCTTTGAGCTTTGAAAGGAGAAATTGCCTTGATACTTGATATAAAAAAATAAAATAACTACAAAAAGTAGTAAATAGAAATGGATAAATAGTGGGTTCCATCGTTTCTATGGTTACTTCTAAAACGGTGAGGTCTTCTATATACACCGGAGCTCCTTCTTTTCATTAATCAATACTATTGGTAACTTGTACAATTCACATTCGTTGGCTCTACCCCATTAATATTCCAGTAATAGGTCTTTCACAATGAGATCCACTTTATACAGTAACGGTATTTCATTTTTAAAATTGATTTGGTTGTTTACCCTGTTAGTCCGTCCTTTTTTTTTTTTTTTTCAAGCCTTTTTTTTTTTTTTTCAAGAGTAGAATCCTTTTAATAAAAAATGGAATTTCCCCCGCTTAATGGATAATCATTTGTTATCATTGGGGGTTTTCTAAAAAATAGAGTTGATTGGATTTTCACCAATGTAAACCATAAGTTTCAGACAAAATAGAAGATATGAACGATTAAATAATTAATGGAGTTCCTTCCATTCTATTTTATTCACAGGTACTGATCCTTGATATTTCAAAAAGAATTTCCTTTTTAGGTTTCAGTCTATGATCTAAACGAGTCGCACATACACCCGAGTACATGTTCCTCGTCGCTGAGGGCATCCCCGAAGCGCTGGGGATTTCGTGACATTTCGGATTGGCTGTCTTGTATTTCTAATAAGTTGTTTAATGGTTGGCATATGGAATCATATAAATAATGGGCTGGTTTAGATTGGTTCTAACCGGCTAATTCTGAATTACTTCTCTTCAACATTCTCTTCAATATTAAAAAAAGATATTGAAGAGAATATGAAACTAAACCTTTAATCTAAAAAGATATAAAATTAGCAATTGTAGATTTGCATGAAATCGCTCCTATTTTTTATTGAACCGCTACAAGATCAACAATTCCATGAGCTTGGGCTTCTGTTGCTGACATAAAAACATCCCTTTCCATGTCTTCGGATACAACCCATATAGGTTTGCCCGTTCTTTGTACATAAACCCTTGTGATGGTTTCGCGAATTTTTAGTAGTTCTTCCGCTTCCAAGATAAATTCTCCCGTTTGTGCCTCATAAAACGAACTAGCGGGTTGATGGATCATTACCCTGATGATCTAATAGATCAGGTTCTTCTATATTCGCAGAATGAGGCGCGATAACCAAAAAAACAGCGAAAATTGAATAACCGTACAGGCTTTTTTTGTGCATTGCATACGGCTCCACAATGGAATTTACATTTTTCAACTTTCCGTTAGGCGAAAGAAAACAAAATATAAGTTGTATTATACGCAGATCCATAAATCATCCAATTACCATCCTTCTTTTTTGTAGGAGTTAACAAATACTATGATGGTTCCGTTGCTTTATATATCATTTTTTTGATCCGTCTATGATTCAGCAATCCCAAAGTGTCTTTTTTTTTTTTTTTTATATAAATTTTTTAAATAAGCTTCCGGTGTGAAAACAAAGTTTGTGACGCTGAGATGTGCCCGAATAGGTAAGATCTCATTTGAAATACCCCTTCCTTATCTCATACTACTCTTTCAATATATAATCTAAATTTTTTTAATCTAAAAAATTTCATATCGAATTCGAAGTGCCATGCTATTATTACTTAACTAATTCATATTTCCGATGGCGAAGGCATAGTATTTTTTTTCTCAAAAATAAAAAAACTCATTGGCGCCAAGCGTGAGGGAATGCTATACGTTTGGTAATTGCCCCTCCGACTAGGATAAAGGATGCTATTGAAGCGGCCAATCCCATGCATATTGTCTGTACATCGGGTCGCACAAATTGCATAGTATCATAAATAGCCATTCCAGATATTACCCATCCACCAGGAGAGTTTATAAACAAATAAAGATCCTTGGTATCCTTTTCTATACTGAGATATATCATAAGACTAATAAGTTGATTCGAGATTTCGGTATCAACCTCTTGGCCTAAAAAAAATAATCTTTCTCGATAAAGTCGGTTGATTAGGATAAACTTTTATTCCTTAGGAGCCGTACAGGCACCTTTTGATGCATACGGTTCAACAAAAATTGTGACAAAATCAATGTGTCGATTCCAACCCCCTTTTTTTCATAAAAGGTTTTTCTTTCTAACTTAATAAGGGAAGGACTCGCTCCCTTTTTAAAAGTAAAAGAAAAAAGAAGTTTTGGCCCCTTCTACCTTCTATTAGATATTATAATCCTAGAATAAAACGATTGATTAGGCCTGTCAGACTAACTTGATTCATTGATATTTGTTTTTCATCGAGATTCAGTTGAAATGCCGATGGTTTTTTCTTGTTCCTGAACGGGCTTCTTCCTTTTTTTATTCCATTTTTAGGTTTATGCTCTACCCCGAGTAAAAGGAAAAATTTGCCCGATTTTGATTTGCACATATAGGACAAATGAACCAAATACCGCGTCTTTTTTTTACTACTCTTTCTTTTTTTTTTCAATTCATTTATTTCACATGTCTTCTGTCAAATAGTGAACAAATTTTGAATTATATTATTTATTTGATCAACAGTTTTAGATCACCCGGTTTCAATTTTTTGTATTTTTTAATAGAATTTTTTATCATAATTTTGCAGATCATATAAGTAGTAATTATAAAAATCTTATATATTAATTATCAATTGGGTTTTTGCTAAACGGAGCCTGGATACTTAATTTTATTAGTCCAATCACGTAAACCATAAACAATTTTTGATAATCTAATATCAATCTAAATACTCCCTGCATTTAATTCCACTTTATTTTTTGCGCTTCGCATTACAAATTTTTGATAATTAAATCAATCTTTTTGGGCGAAACAGAGGATATCTCATCGAGGGAGAAAATGGGGAAATCCCATATAGCCCAATATATCTGACAAGTCGCACTATATGTCAACCCAAGATGTATCTCCTTCTCCAGGACTTCGAAAAGGTACTTTTGGAACGCCAATAGGCATGAAATGAAAAAAAAAGAGACTGAAGTTCTCTATTTCACTTTGATGTGGAAACGTAAGACTGGGATTTCATTTTTTCAAAATATTATCCTTTTTTCCTACTTTATTAATAATATTTAAATTAATCATATTTCATACATAAGTTGAATAAGCTAAAATAAAATATAAAATAAAAGGAAAGGAAGAGAGAATGAATAAAAATAAAGGAAATTTTTTACGAACGGGCTTCTGAATCATTAACAACAATAGCTATCTTGGTTCATATAAAATAGGATTAACCCCCATTGCGTATTGGTACTTATCGGATATAGAATAGATCCGCTTCCCTTTTTTCCTATGAATCAAATTGTTCCATTATTACTAACAGAATAGAACAAATATTAATCCTTTCTCCGAAATAATTACCTAAAAAAGGGGGGGTCTGTAACATAGTTTTTTCCAATGCAATAAAGTTACATAGTGTCTATTTTTCGTTGATAAAGGGGTATTTCCATGGGTTTGCCTTGGTATCGTGTTCATACTGTTGTATTGAATGATCCCGGTCGTTTGCTTTCGGTTCATATAATGCATACTGCTCTGGTTGCCGGTTGGGCCGGTTCGATGGCTCTATATGAATTAGCAGTTTTTGATCCCTCCGACCCTGTTCTTGATCCAATGTGGAGACAAGGTATGTTCGTTATACCTTTCATGACTCGTTTAGGAATAACCAATTCATGGGGCGGTTGGAATATTACAGGAGGGACTATAACGAATCCGGGTCTTTGGAGTTATGAAGGGGTAGCCGCAGCACATATCGTGTTTTCTGGCTTGTGCTTCTTGGCAGCTATTTGGCATTGGGTATATTGGGATCTAGAAATTTTTTGTGATGAACGTACAGGAAAACCTTCTTTGGATTTACCCAAGATTTTTGGAATTCATTTATTTCTTTCAGGAGTGGCTTGCTTTGGTTTTGGCGCATTTCATGTAACAGGATTATATGGTCCTGGAATATGGGTATCCGACCCTTATGGACTAACCGGAAAGGTCCAACCCGTAAATCCGGCGTGGGGCGTGGAGGGTTTTGACCCTTTTGTTCCGGGAGGAATAGCCTCTCATCATATTGCAGCAGGGACGTTGGGTATATTAGCGGGCTTATTCCATCTTAGTGTTCGTCCGCCTCAACGTCTATACAAAGGATTACGTATGGGAAATATTGAAACCGTCCTTTCCAGTAGTATTGCTGCTGTCTTTTTTGCAGCTTTTGTTGTTGCTGGAACTATGTGGTATGGTTCTGCAACTACTCCCATCGAATTATTTGGTCCTACTCGTTATCAATGGGATCAGGGATACTTTCAACAAGAAATATATCGAAGAGTTAGTGCTGGACTAGCTGAAAATCAAAGTGTATCAGAAGCTTGGTCTAAAATTCCTGAAAAATTAGCTTTTTATGATTATATTGGTAATAATCCAGCAAAAGGGGGGTTATTCCGAGCGGGTTCAATGGACAATGGGGATGGAATAGCTGTTGGATGGTTAGGACACCCCGTCTTTAGAAATAAAGAAGGGCGTGAACTTTTTGTACGCCGTATGCCTACTTTTTTTGAAACATTTCCGGTTGTTTTGGTAGACGGAGACGGAATTGTTAGAGCGGACGTCCCGTTTAGAAGGGCAGAATCTAAATATAGTGTCGAACAAGTAGGTGTAACTGTTGAGTTTTATGGTGGTGAACTCAATGGAGTGAGTTATAGTGATCCCGCAACTGTGAAAAAATATGCTAGACGGGCTCAATTGGGTGAGATTTTTGAATTAGATCGTGCTACTTTGAAATCCGATGGTGTTTTTCGTAGCAGTCCAAGAGGTTGGTTTACTTTTGGGCATGCTTCGTTTGCTCTACTTTTCTTCTTTGGACACATTTGGCATGGTGCTAGAACCCTCTTCAGAGATGTTTTTGCTGGTATTGATCCAGATTTGGATGCTCAAGTGGAATTTGGGGCATTCCAAAAACTTGGAGATCCAACTACAAAAAGACAAGCAGTCTGATGCAACATTGCTTTTTTTCTTCTAGTTTTTGTTTGCGATTTTGTAGGGTACTGTAGGAATCTTTATTTAAATCGCTGCCGTTTCTTTGACTCTTTTTCGTTCTTTATCCGGAGGGATACTCCTAAGTAAACATAAACAAAACAGGTATGAAAGCTATAATTGTAAACCACGATCAAATTTATGGAAGCATTGGTTTATACATTTCTCTTAGTATCGACTTTAGGGATAATTTTTTTCGCTATTTTTTTTCGGGAACCGCCTAAAATTTCAACTAAAAAATGAAATAATTTTTCATTATCTTCATTGATGTAATCAGCCTCCAAATATTTGGAGGCTGATTACATCAACTAGTCCCCGTGTTCCTCGAATGGATCTCTTAGTTGTTGAGAGGGTTGCCCAAAGGCAGTATATAGAGCATACCCAGTAAAACTTACAAGTAACCCAGATATAAAGATGGCGACTAGGGTTGCTGTTTCCATTATTATAGAAGTGAAAGACCACAATGGATCTATGCTAAGATCCTTTATTTACAACGGAATGGTATACAAAGTCAACAGATCGTAATGAATACAAAATAAGATTTATGGCTACACAAACTGTTGAGGATAGTTCTAGATCTGGTCCAAGAAGCACTACTGTAGGGAAGTTATTGAAACCGTTGAATTCCGAATATGGTAAAGTAGCTCCTGGATGGGGAACGACCCCTTTGATGGGTGTTGCAATGGCGCTATTTGCGGTATTCCTATCCATTATTTTGGAGATTTATAATTCTTCTGTTCTACTGGATGGAATTTCAGTGAATTAGACTCAGAAGAATCTTGAAGTATTAGCTTTTCGTTCGATACAAAAGAGTAAATAAAGTATGTATGTAGGTCTAAAAATTTTAGCCTATTCTCCTTTGGTAGTTCGACCGCGAAATTTTTTTCTGCATTGTATATTTCCGGAATATGAGTGTGTGACTTGTTAGAATGGGCCCTATGGATAGTACAGAGAATGTGGTCTGTCATCTTTATCAAGATGGTTTTACTTCGTCAGATATTCATTCGAGTATCTGGAGCACGAAATAGATCAAATAGATCATAAAGTATTCGAACTATGATTCATACTTAATACTCAGACCTCGTAGCCGGACTTCTTTCCGTTCTATCTTAGAAACTTTAATAAATCAAAAAAAAATTCTGCTTTTAAACTCTTATTTGGATCAAAGGACTAAAGGCTTCTTTGTATTTTAGATTTTTAATCATTATAGATATTTTTTGTTTTTTGATTGAATAAGTGATAATCCAATGGTTCTCACTCAGTGAACTTTGGACTTTGAAGGTTTCATTGAATTATCGTGGTTCGCGTATGAATCTGAGGTTTCAATTGATTAGTTAAGTAGGGTCTTAACAAGAGAATTCCTATCAATAATAAAGAAAACAAGAAGAAATCCGCATTCCCA